TTGCGGATAGAGAAATGGTAGAATCTTTTCTGATTAGACTAAATAAGGGTCTCTGATAGAAATGAAAGAAGATAGAAAAGAAATAAAACAAAATAAGAGGAAACACTTTTTATAGGAATCAGTATCTAATGACTTCAACAGTTCCAGTAGAATATAAATGAAAAGGGGGGATAAGGATAATAATAAGATCTTAATCTCAAAACAAAAAAGGGGATATGGCGAAATTGGTAGACGCTACGGACTTAATTGGATTGAGCCTTGGTATGGAAACTTACTAAGTGATAACTTTCAAATTCAGAGAAACCCTGGAATTAAAAATGGGCAATCCTGAGCCAAATCCTGTTTTCCGAAAACAAACAAAGGGTCATAAAGACCGAAAAAAAGGATAGGTGCAGAGACTCAATGGAAGCTGTTCATAAAGACCGAAAAAAAGGATAGGTGCAGAGACTCAATGGAAGCTGTTCTAACAAATGGAGTTGACTGCGTTGCATTAGTGAAGTAAAGAAATCCTTCTGTCAAAACTCCAGAAAGGATAAAGTAAAGGATAACCGTATATACATACGTATATGTACTGAAATACTATCTCAAATGATTGAAATACTATCTCAAATGATTAATAGGGGCCCGAAATTATATGAAAAATGAAATAAAAAATAAATCAAAAATTGTTTTGAATTAATTCCAAGTTGAAGAAAGGATTGAATATGAATTGATCAAACCATTCACTCCATAGTCTGATAGATAACTGATTAATCGGACGAGAATAAAGATAGAGTCCCATTCTACATGTCAATATCGACAACAAGGAAATTTATAGTAAGAGGAAAATCCGTCGACTTTAGAAATCGTGAGGGTTCAAGTCCCTCTATCCCCAAAAAAGGACCGCTCGACTCCTTAATTATTTTTATTCCATTCTCTCGTTTCGTTAACGGTTCAAATTTCGTTATCTTTCTCATTTATTCGATTCTTTCACAAACATATTCGGGCTGGATTTCTTTTCACAAATCTTGTGATAGATATGATACATAATACAAATGAACATCTTTGAGCAAAACAAAGAATCCCGTTGTAAATTGGAATTATTAACAATCCAAATCATTATTCGAATTGAAATTTACGAAGTCCTTTTTTTTTCTTTTTATTTTAAAGATACAAAACATTTCAAGTCTGGATAAGACTTTAGAATACTTTTTCGTCTTTTTTTAATTGACATAGGCCCAAGTCATTTAGTAAAATGAGGAAGATGACGCGTCGAAAATGGTCGGGATAGCTCAGCTGGTAGAGCAGAGGACTGAAAATCCTCGTGTCACCAGTTCAAATCTGGTTCCTGGCACACGATTAATTTGTGTATTGTATAAATTATAAGTATTCATTCTTTAATTAATATTAATTGATCTAGATCGGATATAGATCGACATACATATTCAGTATATAGTATGGATCATGATATATACTTAACTTATCTATCTAGCTATATAGACTTTTTAGATGAGTAAAGGGTTTATGTTATAAAAAAAGTATGTAAAAAAAATTCGAGTATATGTTATAAAAAAAGTATGTAAAAAAAATTCGAGTATGTTTCCTCTTCTTTTTTTATTTTATTTGTTCATAATGTGTCTCCTCTTGGTCAAAAAGAATGTTAATACTTCATATAGATTCGAAAGTCATATAGATTCGAAAGGTTAAAGTCAAACTAGTTAGTTAAAAAACCTAAAAGTCTAGTCTATAGGAGTTGAAGGGTGGAAATCTCCAAGATTCATCTCAGATACAGTATAAATAGAATCCGATCCTCTTTCATTTCTTTGTGTTTATTTTCTTTCATCTTGTATTTTTTCATTCCCTTCTATGTTATGTGACTTTATATAGCTCATCTAAGGGATGTGCGCGGTACAAAGTTCTTCATTCCCTTCTATGTTATGTGACTTTATATAGCTCATCTAAGGGATGTGCGCGGTACAAAGTTCATCATGCAGAATTCGTTTAGTTCATCCTATTAGCTCGGCTCGCCCGAAATAAATATCTTCAAAATTTGAGTCCCTAATTGTATTATTATTTTTTTTTTATTTAGTCTATCCATAATAAATATCTTCAAAATTTGAGTCCCTAATTGTATTATTATTTTTTTTTTATTTAGTCTATCCATAATAATAGGAATGAGACTTCAATGACTCTGTTGATCTATAAGCGAGCGTACAAATATTCCTTGAATACCTAACACTGAAGATTATTTTCTTATTATTTTATTCAATGAGCATCTTGTATTTCATAAAAATTGGGAGCAATATAATCCTTACGTAAGGGCCACCCTATCCAACTTTCCGGCATTAAGATACGTTTCAGACGTGGATGATTCTCATAAAAGATTCCCAGCATATCATAGGATTCCCTTTCTTGAAAATCCGCACTTTTCCAAACCCAGAAAACAGACGGAATTCTAGGATTCTTCCTTGGAGCAAATACTTTTATACATACTTCTTCTGGTTGATCGATACCATACTCT